TTTAAATGTCCTTCAAAAGTAAGTAAATAGATTCGAAACATATAAAATGCGGTTAATCCCGCTGTAAACCAAGCTATTATTGCGAAAATGGGTAAATACAACCAAGTATCATTAAGAATTTCATCTTTGGACCAAAAACAAGCAAGAGGCGGAATACCACAAAGAGAAAGTGTACCTAATAAAAAAGCGGTTTTGGTAATTGGGACGTGCTTTGTTAAACCCCCCATAAAAACCATATTCTGACTTTTATTTGGAGAATATCCAACAAGAGTTTCCATTGAATGAATAACGGATCCAGATCCTAAAAATAATAATGCTTTCGAATAAGCATGAGTAATCAAATGAAATAAAGCACTTCGATAAGACCCCATACCTAGAGCTAACATCATATAACCCAATTGAGACATTGTGGAATAGGCTAAACCTCTCTTAATGTCTTTTTGAGCAAGGGCAAAAGTTGCTCCAAATAATATTGTTATTACTCCTACCAAAGAGATTAAATTCATTATATGAGGTATGACTATGAAAAGAGGAATAAGCCGAGCTACAAGAAAAATGCCCGCAGCTACCATAGTAGCAGCATGTATAAGAGCCGAAATAGGAGTAGGTCCCTCCATGGCATCCGGTAACCATACATGAAGGGGAAATTGTGCAGATTTAGCAACTGCACCGGCAAATAATAGAACGCTACAGGAAGTAACAAATAAAAAATTGACTTCATTATGATTATTAGAAATCAAGTTATTGAATATTTTGAATAAATCTCGAAATTCGAAACTCCCTGTTATCCAATAAAAACCTAAAATTCCTAATAATAAACCAAAATCCCCAACACGATTAGTTACAAATGCCTTTTGGCAAGCATTTGCAGCAACAGGCCGTGTGAACCAAAACCCTATTAATAGATATGAACACATTCCTACCAATTCCCAAAAAATATAAATTTGTATCAAATTAGAACTAGTAACTAATCCTAACATAGAAGTACTGAAAAAGCTCATATAAGCAAAAAATCTCAAATATCCTTGATCATAAGACATATAATTATCACTATAAATAAGAACCATAATTCCAATAGTAGTAATCAATATTGACATAATAGAAGTAAGCGGGTCGATCAAGTAACCGAATTCTAAAGAAAAATCATTATTGATGATCCAAGACCATACATATTGATAGATAGAACTGCCATTTATTTGCTGAATAGACAGATTGATCGAAAAAAGCATGACTATACTTAACAAAAAAACACTTTGAAAAGCCCACATACGGCGAAGACTTTTTGTTGCCGACGGAAAAAGAAGAAGTCCCGCTCCTATTAACATAGGAACTGGAAGTGGAAGGAAAGGAATTATCCACGCATATTGATATGTCTGTTCCATAAGTTTCATAAAAAGTTTTTTATTCTTAATTTACTGTTTCCGATTTACCGGATCCTACCCCCTTTCAATTTAAAAACAAAAGGGGTCAATAAAAAAATCAAGAGATGTACTAACTTAAAGATATTTTTCGAATTTTATATATTATCTGGGTCTTTCCAAAATACTTTAAATATTAAAATAAAGAAGTTACAATTGGGCAAATGATATGACCAACTTGCTCATAAAAAGCGAATTTAGTTATTAACTAAGATTTTTCTTAAAATAACGAAAATACGAAATTTCATTATTATTAGATGACTTTATATTAATAAAGTAAGGATAAAAAATTATACTAAAAAGATTACTTGATTATGATATGAATCATAGGATTAACTAAGGTAAAAATTTTGTACTAATCTCGCTTTTTAGTCAGTTTGTTTCAAATCATTAACTAGTTTCATTATAAAATTGATTGATTATTTTATGTTTCAATAAAAAAGACGTTTATAGGAAACGCTATAATATCTAACATTTTATAATTTTATATAAGATTTTTTTCTATTTATCAAAAGGGGGTAAAATAAAAATTAATAAAAAAATCACTAAGATTTTTTTAACAAAACGTGTATCTTTTAACAAATTAATTACTTTAATTTTATTAATTACTAGTTTGATTCGAATTTTAAAATGGAATTTGGAAGTATTCTTTACTCAAGTTTGACCAATTAATAGAAAATTAAAGTTTTAATTAGGCAATGGGTTTTTAAAGGGTTCTTAAATCCTTGGGTGTTTTTTATTCTGTATAAATATAAATGAAAGAAATGTATAAAAAAATTAAATTATATTTTTATAGTAAGATTTTGTACGATTTTTGCATATCTTTTATCTATATATATTATCTAGAGAATAACTCGATAATGAATAGATTCGTTTTGACCAATAGATGTCTTTCACATCCAACTATAACAATGAGTAACCTCTTAATTTTTAAATGGCAGTTCCAAAAAAACGCACTTCTATATCAAAAAAGCGTATTCGTAAAAATATTTGGAAAGGTAAGGGATATTGGGCAGCCTTAAAAGCGTTGTCATTAGGTAAATCTCTTTCTACCGGAAACTCAAAAGGTTTTTTTGTTCAAC